ACGGGACTCTATCTTTATTCTCGTCCGATTAATCAGTTCTTCAAAAGATCTATCAGATTATGGAGTGAATGGTTTGATCAATGAATATTCGATTCTTTCTTCAATATGGAATCGATTGACAACAATTCTTCTGTATTATGTATATAGGTTTATCCTTCTTTCTGAAGTTTCGATAGAAGGATTCCTCTACTAACGTAAGACAATCAACTCCATTCGTTAGAACAGCTTCCATCGAGTCTCTGCACCTATCCTTTTTGATTTTCGCTTTCTGAACCTTTGTTTGTTTTCGGAAAACGTGATTTGGCTCAGGATTGCCCATTTTTATTAATTCCAGGGTTTCTCTGAATTTGAAAGTTATCACTTAGTAAGTTTCCATACCAAGGCTCAATCCAATTAAGTCCGTAGCGTCTACCGATTTCGCCATATCCCCCTTTTTGAGATGAAAATCTCATTGTGATCTCGTTCCCTTTTTTTATACCGGTACCATTGAATTCATTAGATAGATGCCGATTCCTGTCTCGAAAAAGTGTTTTCTCCTCTTTGTCTTTGATTTCTTGTCTATCTTCTTTCATCTTCTATATCTATAGGAGGCTCATATTCGGTCCAATCAAAAACGATTTTATCATTTCTGTATCGGCAATTCAATATAGGTGGATACATACGCTATACATCTGTCTCTCTTCCACTCATTTCCCCATGAAATTTAGAATACTTGAACGGTCGATTCTTTTTTTTTTATTTTAATTGTGATAAAAAAAAAGGAAATTCTATATCGCTAGATTAATCGTTATCTTCTATAATATTTAACAGTTATTTCAAATTCTATATTCTATTCTTTAATATATTCATATTCATTATGAATAGCGAATATGAATAGCTAAGAATTAAAATAGTATAATAGTGAATAGCAAAGATTCTAAGAGTTTATTGAATTCCTATGCATGTGGAATTTATGTTATGTGAGCCTGCTTAGCTCAGAGGTTAGAGCATCGCATTTGTAATGCGATGGTCATCGGTTCGATTCCGATAGTCGGCTTTTCTCTATTTATTTTATTCGATGTTTTACATGATTGATAATGCATCTTTGATTTCAAAGAATATTGAAAAAAATGTCTTCCTCTTTTGGCAAAAGCCATTTATTTATTATGTGATAGGAATTTCCAACTATCTCACGAAAAGAATCCTTTTCTTTTTCTATATATAGAATATAAAGATCTGGATATTTATCCAACTCATCTCATTATTCTTTAATAGAATAATACTTCAGTCAATTTCGCTTTATTTAGAATTTAGTTCATTTTTAGTTTAGGTTTATTCTGTAGAATGAAATTTCATCAATAAGAATTAATAATTAAATATAAATAAGAAGAAGGAGTCTTTATGTCGCGTTACCGAGGTCCTCGTTTCAAAAAAATACGCCGCCTGGGGGCTTTACCAGGGCTAACTAATAAAAGGCCCAGAGCTGGAAGTGATCTTAGAAACCAATCGCGTTCCGGGAAAAAATCCCAATATCGAATTCGCCTAGAAGAAAAACAAAAATTGCGTTTTCATTATGGTCTTACAGAACGACAATTACTTAAATACGTTCGTATCGCCGGAAAGGCAAAAGGGTCAACAGGTCAGGTTTTATTACAATTACTTGAAATGCGCCTGGATAACATTCTTTTTCGGTTGGGTATGGCTCCGACTATTCCGGGAGCTCGCCAATTAGTTAATCATAGACATATTTTAGTCAATGGTCGTATAGTAGATATACCAAGTTATCGCTGCAAACCCCGAGATACTATTGCGGCGAGGGATGAACAAAAATCTAAAGCTCTAATTCAAAATTCTCTCGATTCATCCCCCCATGAGGAATTGCCAAACCATTTGACTCTTCAACCATTCCAATATAAAGGATTAGTCAATCAAATAATAGATAGTAAATGGGTCGGTTTGAAAATAAATGAATTGCTAGTTGTAGAATATTATTCTCGTCAGACTTAAACCTAACAAAAAGGAAAATCAACACTAATAAGAATAAGGGTTCGACCATTTTGCTCCCTTTCGGCGAAGTAAATTAACCTAAGGTTAAGATAAATAAGGGTTTGATCCGGATTTTTCTTCCATTTAGGTATCATAGACCGAGAGGGAGATTTTCATTCCTTGTCTACTCTTTTCTTTCACAGTATTTTCCGTACCACAGCCATTAGGAATAGAGAATCCTTATCAAAGAAAGGTCTAACTGTTGGAATAGTCGTATCCATTGCTATTTGATCTATTGTGGTTAGTAAGATCGATGAATTAGGTGAAGGTACGGAAAGAGAGGGATTCGAACCCTCGGTAAGCAAAAGCCTACATAGCAGTTCCAATGCTACGCCTTCAACCACTCGGCCATCTCTCCTACATAATGATTATGACCCAAAAACCTAAAATCGAGTGAATAGTGAATCATTCTAGATTATTGGGTAGGTACAACCAATCAATTCTAACTATAAACTATAAAGCGATCAAAATCGAA